CGATTCATATCCCATTATTCAAATAAAAAAAGAATTTGAATATTGAATAAGAATGCTGATAGTATATGTTTATAACGTGTGATTAAATATTAAATAAAAAAAAAAGAGCGAAGGATTCCCCTTTCGGTTGATTTTAGTCAACAATTGACCAAACGAAAATAGTAATATAATAAAATTGCATGAACTTAGATCAATCAAATATCAAATAATGATATTTCTATGCAATAATTTGAACTAACCAATTTGTCCATTTAGATTGGATACAGTGGAATAATGATAAAGAATAGGAAAGAGGGAAAATAATTTACAAAAAGCGGAATTCATAAAAAAATGGGTTGGTTCGGAGAGGATAGGTATATGTAATTGAATGGCTATAGCTAAGTCAACTCTTGTAGATATTTCGATAATTGATTCTCGAATACGATTGAATCTAAGATGAATGGTTGGTTTACATTATGGAAGAAAGACCTGTATATGTGATATTGACCGGTTATATATGAACTAAAGATATATTTCATTTGCCCTATTCCTATGAATTTAGATGGGGATTCCAATAGAAGTCCTTCCCTTTCCGTCTCCTTGTCACTGTGAATTAAATGAATAAACAAATCAAGAAAAAGATGGAAGAATTCAAATAACAGTTCGTAACCAAGAAGTGGAAGAGCGAGAGTCATATGTATTCACAAAGACTCCGTGGATAGAAACTACAAAAGAGATATCGAAATAGTTCTGCTGATTCGCTAATACTATTACTTCAACTCGAAGTTTTTAGTTACTTCGACTGGATGAATGCTAGTGACGGAATAATTAAGTCATAATTCGTTGGTTGATTGTATCATTAACCATTTCTTTTTTTGCTACGAGGGAACTTATCATGAATCCACTGATTTCTGCCGCTTCCGTTATTGCTGCTGGGTTGGCCGTAGGGCTTGCTTCTATTGGACCCGGAGTTGGTCAAGGGACTGCCGCGGGTCAAGCTGTAGAGGGTATCGCGAGACAGCCCGAGGCAGAGGGAAAAATACGAGGTACTCTATTACTTAGTCTAGCTTTTATGGAAGCTTTAACAATTTATGGACTGGTTGTAGCATTAGCACTTTTGTTTGCGAATCCTTTTGTTTAATTTTCGAAATATGAAAAATACATATTTTATTGCCTTGGACTTGTCGTTTGCTTTTTCGAATTCTATCAAGATTTCACTCCTACAATTATTTATTCGTTGACAAAATAACCTACGGGAAGGGATGATTTGCGGATGAGGAATTAGTATACCGATTCGCTTTCATCCTTCCCGTTCGGAGTGCAGGGGAAACTAAGTATTGAAACAAGGGGGATAGTTCACATAAATCGAATACTTTTGAAAATCGTACAAATAAAAGAATAAATAAAAAAGAGGCGCGAAGTGATACAAAAAGACCTCTATTCGATTTTTGAGTCTATCTATTTAGTCTATCCATAAGAGGAGATCATATGAAAAATGTAACCGATTCCTTCCTTTATTTGGGCCACTGGCCATCCGCCGGGAGTGTCGGGTTTAATACCGATATTTTATCAACAAATCTAATAAATCTAAGTGTAGTGCTTGGTGTATTGATCTTTTTTGGAAAGGGAGTGTGTGCGAGTTGTTTATTTCAAGAATAGGCTGGATCCAACCAGTTGTACCTTTTTTCTTATAACTAGGAAAGAAAAGAAAGGTGCATGATCTCGCGAATTACTTCGGGCTAAAATAAATTAAGAAATTCTATGTAAGAACCATAGCATTTCGTTATTCATTGGTAAACCTACTTTGATTCTCTATCAACCAATAATGCGGGTACTTTAGTATGGTTAAAGTAAACTGTTTGAAGTCTAGATGCAGCGTGGTACTCCTTCTACCACTATATTAATATAGAGATGGTTCAAAATGAATATTTTATCGATAGAGAACACTCCTATCGATAAAATGATTTGAACCACTTATTGTACAAATGGGCATTTCGCCCCTTTTATCCAATGCTGAATCGACGACCTATGTCTTATGTATAAGTAAGAAGAATTTTTTGGATTTGAAGAAAAAAAAAAAAGAAACAACTTTGCTGACAATTACAAATTTTTTTGTCAGAAGAGTCCTCTGAATATTTTGATCTGGCATTAGTTTATATCTTTTTTTTTGAATATGAGCAAAGAAGAGAGGATAGGCTCATTACATTCCTAAAAAGATATTAGAATTTATCCTAAGTAATTGAGCGTGAGAGCCAAATGAATCGAAAGATTCATGTTTGGTTCGGGAAGGGATTATGTAAGCTTTGAAATCAATGGAAAGATAATCTACTTTCATTAAGTGATTTATTAGATAATCGAAAACAGAGGATCTTGAATACTATTCGAAATTCAGAAGAACTCCGTGGAGGGGCCATTGAACAGCTGGAAAAAGCCCGGACTCGATTACGGAAAGTGGAAATGGAAGCAGATGAGTTTCGAGTGAATGGATACTCTGAGATAGAGCGAGAAAAATTGAATTTAA